ATCGAAAAAGGATATTATCCAAACGCATTTCAAGTAATTGTAGTAAAACCTGACCTGTTGAGCCTTTGGCTTTTCCAGCGATACGAACGTATTTAAGTAATTGCCGCTCTGTCAGACCATAATGAAAACGCAATTTTTGTTTTTCTTCTAGACGAATACGATACTGAGATCTTTTCCCGGAACGCGATTGGTTTCGAAGATCACTTCCGGACGCAGGCCTTTTACTAGTAAGTCCCGGTAAAGCCCCCAGACGACGTATTTTTTTAAAACGAGGCCCTCGGTAACGAGACATAAATACTCCTTAATTTTATTGAAATGAAATTTTACAGAATAAACCTAAATTAAGACTGAACTAAACGATAAACGAAGCGACATCTACTGAAGTATTGTATTGTACTCCAAAAAAGAATGAGATGAATTTTCTCAATATCCAGACTTTTTTGTATATTTGTATATATATATAGGATATAGGATAGGAAATTTAGTAGGAGGTTAGGGATACTTTTTTCCGGATTTGTTCGATAGAGATCTAATAGTTCCTACCCGTTTTTTTATTCTTTTTTATTCATAGTAGGAAGTTCTTACGCCATAATAGATCAGGGACCAGAAGAGGGAAAAAGTCTTTTCAATATTCCTTGATTTCAACTTGATTTCAAGGAGACATTATTCATCATGTAAAAGTACAAAAAAAAAAAAAAATAACTAAAGAAAGAAAAGCCGACTATCGGAATCGAACCGATGACCATCGCATTACAAATGCGATGCTCTAACCTCTGAGCTAAGCGGGCTTACATAACAAAATTGTGTTGTGCATAGGAATTTCCTAAACCGCTGGGAGCTTAGTTAGCTATTCATAATTTTTAATAAATTAAATATAGAAAGAATTGAATTCTAATTATAGAACAAGAATAATATAAATATATTAATTATTAATATTATTTGAATTTTATTATATAATTAGAATATAAATAATTAGAATATAAATAATATAAAATGAGAATCTAATAAATAATAGAAAAAGAATATTCTAATATCTAATAAATAATAGAAAATAAATCTAAAAAATAATAAAAAGTTATGTTATATTTATATAGTTATATATTATAATGATTAGATATAGTACTTCATTTATAGTAAAATGAAAATAAAAAGAATTTTATTCTGGGATATGGGATGGGTCGGTCCTAAGGAAAAAAAGGAGAAAGGTTAAGGATACAATCCAGATCATAATGAGACATTCCTACGGTTTCGTTCGAAAAGGTAGGGGATAAGACAAAAAGGAATCGACCGTTCGAGTATTCCAAATATCACGTAAAAAGTGAGAGGAAAGGGGGCATATATATATGTAGTATATATCCATCCATATTGAATTGCAGATACATCAATAATAGAATCATTTCTGATTGGAACAAATGCTGGTCCTCTGATAAAGATGAAAGTGGATAGAAAAGAAATCGCAAACAACTAGGAGGAGACATTTTTTTCTATATTTTTCTATATAGGAATCCGTATCTAACAAATTCAAATTCAATGGCTCTAGCATAACTGAAAGAAGGAAGGGGATGGCATCCCAATGAGATCGTAAAAAAAGGGGGATATGGCGAAATTGGTAGACGCTACGGACTTGATTGGATTGAGCCTTGGTATGGAAACCTACTAAGTGATAACTTTCAAATTCAGAGAAACCCTGGAATTAAAAATGGGCAATCCTGAGCCAAATCCTGTTTTCAGAAAAAGGGGGGATTCAGAAAGAAAAAAAGGATAGGTGCAGAGACTCGACGGAAGCTGTTCTAACGAATGGAGTTAACTGCGTTGGTCGAGGAATCTTTCTATTGAAACTCCGGAAAGGATGAACCAATATACATACGTAGACGTACTGAAATAGCAAAGATTAATGAGATCCGAATCCATTTTTTTATATGAAAGATTGAAAAATTATTGTGAATCGATTCCAAGTGGAAGAATAAAATATTCACTGATCAAATCAGTCACTCTATAGTCTGATAGATCTTTTGAAGAACTAACAAATTGGACGAGAATAAAGATAGAGTCCCATTCTACATGTCAATATCAATACCGACAACAATGAAATTTATAGTAAGAGGAAAATCCGTCGACTTTAGAAATCGTGAGGGTTCAAGTCCCTCTATCCCCAATAAAAGGTTGGTTTTACTTCCTAACTATTTTTTGCAGCGGTTCAAAATTCGCTATGTTTCTCATTCACGCTACTCTTTACACAAACACAAAAAACTTGGCAGAGAAATGTTTCTCTCTTATCACAAGTCTTGTGATATGTACGATATACATACAAATAAACATCTATGAGCAAGGAATCCCTATTTGAAACATTCACAGTCCATATCGTTAGTTTGAATTAAACTTAACTAAAAAAAAGTATTCTTTTTGAAGATCAAAAAAATTCCAGAGCCTGGGTAAGAGTTTGTAATGCTTTTTTAATCTATTTAATTGAATTGACATAGGCCCAAGCCTTTTAGTAGTA